CAAAAATCAAAGAGAGATGTCTCTTATGTTGTGAAAATGTTTATCTGTGTAGGAACGAAATAGCCATTTATTCCTGCAGAACATCTAAGAACAAGATAAAGAAGAGTTTTAATCGGAAATATCGACAAATTTTTGCGGAAGCCAAAGAAAGAAAATCAAAAAGACCTGCTGTTCCAATTCCATCTCTATTGAATTTGAATATCAGAATAGTGGATATAGTCATGATTCAATGGGTCAGGTCCACTTACTTTTCTTTTAGTGATTTCTAATCTTTAGAATGGATTTGATTGACATAATATAAAGTAGTAATATTTGGTAATGAAAGATACGGCTTATCATTATTCTCATTCTAATATAATGAACAAATGTTAAACTTTATAACTCTATTCTATAACCTATAACATAATTCATTAGAATGATAACTTATTCTATACAGTTGCTTACTAAAAAGAGAAATAATATCTCTATTCTCCGCTCAAATATAAATACTAAGACTTGAGTTTTATGAAACAACCGAAAGCCCCGTATCGGATTTGAACCGATGACTTACGCCTTACCATGGCGTTACTCTACCGCTGAGTTAAAAGGGCCGCTTTGATTAAATTCTGGAATGCGTGTGGATAAGATATATCTATGTATATTACATATATTATATGGATAAGTACATACAATAGCCTCATAGTGGCTGCTAGTGGCCCAAGAATTGTGATTTAACTAGTGAGTATAGGGTCAAAAAATGGGTTTATTGGTATTGCATTTGATAAATATAAATGCAATGAATTGTTTCAAGACTGGGCCTAATTACTTTTGAATTTACTACCATCAGAAGTAAATTCACTTGATTGATACATGTAACCATCGGGATAGATCCATGATATTTCATCGAGTCATGTGATGAAAAGATTCTACTTGTCCCCGGAACCGGAAAAAATAATTTTTGATAACTTGTTGATCCCTTCTTTCCATATTTCTCGTTTGTTTGGTAATTTCCTGGTTTAGTGTAAGATAGAAATAGGCATATTCCATCTTAACAATGAATGAATCTATGACTGAAAGTGGACGAAATTAAATGAAGTTTAATCCTTTATTCTGACCGAAAACTATTGATTCTATAGAAATTTTTCATTATTTAATAAATTAATAATGGCGATTCAAATGCATGATTTATTTAGATAATAAATAATATAAATAAGAAATCAAAAAATTCTATAGAATCATGAAGAGGGAGAAATTCGTCGGATCTAGTCACATTATATTGACAATTTCAAAAAACTGTTCATACTATGTTCATAGTATGGTGGCGGTCGGGCAAGCATGCCCCCATCGTCTAGTGGTTCAGGACATCTCTCTTTCAAGGAGGCAGCGGGGATTCGAATTCCCCTGGGGGTAGGGTACTACGAAAGGAAGTTGATCATGGATTATCAATAGGTCAAAAATAGGTCAAAATTGATTTATCCGGGGTCGATGCCCGAGTGGTTAATGGGGACGGACTGTAAATTCGTTGGCAATATGTCTACGCTGGTTCAAATCCAGCTCGGCCCAATAATTCGCTAATCCAAGATGGAATTATATCACACATTTGTTTTTCGGAAATGCCTGATACAGAAGAATAAGAACAATTAAGGAAGCATAAGAAAAATAAAACTTTCTGAGATATCCCTACTTTATTTTGGATTTTTTTGTTATAAATGTTATCAAAAATTTGGATCTTCTTAATTATCTAGATTCAGATTAGGATCTGTAAGTATAAAGTCTTAGGAAACGAGTAAATCAAAAAAGAGTCTTTTTTGATTTTTTCATTGAAAGATGGATTTTCAATTGATTTGGCAATAAAAAAGAATGACTATTTATGTCACTCTTACTAAATCATAGGATATCATATCCATATAGCACCCGCGTCCCGGTTACAACAGGGTAATTGATGGAGATCATACGAATAGATATTCTATACACCTAAATTTCCTTGGGATTGTAGTTCAATTGGTCAGAGCACCGCCCTGTCAAGGCGGAAGCTGCGGGTTCGAGCCCCGTCAGTCCCGGCGGACCCCATAAATAAAATAATAAATGAATCTCTTCTTTTTATTTGCTAGATAAAAAGGAGGACAAAGAGCGGAATTTTATTCCCAATGGGGATCCTTATTTATTTTTTTTTTTTCATTTCTCATCAAACCAATCAGTAAATTTCCATTATTTTAACTAGTATCGATTGGTGGGAGAGAGACATCGTATGGAATCTCAATTACTAATTTTAATTTGACACAATTTATATCATTGAAGAAAGTACATTTGATGGAATATTCTATCTTTTATAATGGGAATAATGGGACTCATCTTTATCACACTTCTTTTTTCTTCCAAGACAATTAGCGCATTAAAAAAACGAAGTTTCGAACTTCACTCCGTCCTTATTTCCATTTAACTTCGATGGTTTTTGGGGGTTTGTAACCAATGGAAGTGGAAACGCGATTAGATGATACTTCATCAGATGGTTGTACCCGAAAGGCAAGTAGGTTATAGCAAAGAATGGGAAAAATGCAAAATACAGGAATTTCGGATTGGATTAGAAATAAAATTTCGGTATGGATAAAAGATCTTCCTATGTTATACTATTCAATTCTCGACAATGAATCCATTTGACAGCTCCGATATTGTATTGTTATTCATGATATTGAGCTGATTCGATATCATCGAGATGTAATTCATCCCATTTGAATTTACAGGTGAACGATTTCTCATCTCTATGGGGCTCTATGGGATTAAATCCCGAGTTATTGCGAAGTAAAAAAAAACGAAGAGATTATGGAAGTAAATATTCTTGCATTTATTGCTACTGCACTGTTCATTCTAATTCCTACTGCTTTTTTACTTATCATATATGTAAAAACAGTCAGTCAAAATAATTAATTTGAATGAACCTTGACTTCGTAGTTCTTATCAATGATTGAAGAAATGAAATCAAAATAAAGGATTCCAATTTTGCGTTTAAAATGAAATGATGGGGCTGGGATCAGCAGTATTCTATGAGATACGATAGTATGGTATGGTAGAAAGAGTCATATATTTCTTTCTACCATACTATTTATTTTATTAGTATTATTTAATGTATACAGGTGTATTCTATAAAGATAGAGACCTAATATAGATCAATCTAAAATCAAAGATGTATCTTCATCCATCATATATGTAGATATGAATTACATATATGTAATGCACATAGCATAGCACTTCAATTCTATTTATTTGCTTTATCTATTTGATTGGTATTGATTACAATCAATTTGAAAAAAAAAGATCCGTTGTTCCTCATTATCTATACAAAATTCTGGTAAGAGCGGGTTCGTCAAAATCGAAAGTTTCGGAATCATTTTTTTGAAATAAATTTCCTATCATCTGTATTCCTCTTATCTATCTAATCTAAATACGAACACGAACATTGGATGGGAATCCGTCAACCATTTTGATTGGAGGGGTATTATTTATTTATTTAACTAATACATTACTCCACTGGAATCCAAGATGAATAATATTAATTTCATTATTATTTTATATTTTAGATAGATAATAAAAAGTGCTAACTCAATTTTGTAGTACCCTTAGAGTCCACTTCTTCCCCATACTACGAGTGAAAGGGAAAATGTAAAGACTACCATTAAAGCAGCCCAAGCGAGACTTACTATATCCATGTAAATTGTGTCCCCTACCTCTATGAATATGAAGGAATTATTCCATTATTGCTCACTCATAATAGTGGAATCAATGGTGCAGAGTCAAAAAAAAGGGGGGGTTCGGTTCTGGACCAACACTATTGATGAACTAATCCAATAAATCCACTTACAACAAGTTCTTATAGGATTTCCCATAAAATCTGGAAACATTAAGCCCAAGAAAAATAACAACAAGAAGTGACACTCGTAGAAGTATCAAGGTAATGTTATTAATCGAACATGTAGGATAATCAAACCTAGTGTTTCTTTTTTTGTCCTTTATAAGTAAAAGGCCTCTTAATATGGAAGTAAGACAAGATAAGATTGCTACCCATCACATACCTCGATTTCCCATTTGATCTAATCCTTACCCTCTCCTGATTGTTTCAAAGAAACAATCATAAAACAGCCCATTCTTTATAAGAAAAATATGTATAAAAAGCTACAATATAATATTGATTGAATGCTTGAGCATTCAGAGACTCTCGTGAGTCTGTATACAAAGTATCTTCCACCCAATTACTAACCACAATTATTAATTAGATTCCCCGTCCGGCTATTCAATCTAATTCCTAATTCAAAGCATAGTTAGTAGACACTACGTTAGTAGTGGAAGGGTTATCAAGACTTACCGATTCCCTTCCACTACTCTAATCTTTCTTTTGTTGATCAGGCGACACCCGGATTTGAACTGGGGAAAAAGGATTTGCAGTCCCCCGCCTTACCACTCGGCCATGCCGCCAAAACGATACAAAATAGATGAGAATCTACCCCTTAATGTTTATATTTAATTTATACTTGCATCTTGCATTTGTTTTGTTTAATCCCTTTACTAATTACTAAAGAAAAAGAAATCCTTCCTTTTTTGGATTGGATAGATTCCTTCGATCGATTTATTGTATAGTCTATCAAAAGACATAATAACTAAAAACTTCCTCTCTCTTTTCTTTTTTTATATGGAAAAGTCAAAATGTGTCTTTTCAGTCATAAAAAAAAATTCAAGACAAATTGGAACCATTAACTATTGAACTATCGGCTGTGAATTCCTGAATGATTCTTGGTTTTGAATCTCAAATTGGGTTTATTTCCATAATTTCATAAGAAAAAAAAAATGGATACATAACTAATCAGTATTTATGATTTTCAATCAAAAAATCCCTCTCAATTTCAATTATATTATTATATTAGCAATTATGAGTATATGTAAACCCTAGAAGAGAAACTTTTACACAGATATCTAGGGATATTTTATTTTATCTATATGCTGCCTGCCAATAAGGGGAGAGGGGGGAGCCA